ATGCGATAGATAATGATCTATCTTGATTCTATATTTTTTTAGACTTTTGACTTAAGACTTAAGGGCGACAAAAGAAAGAACGGGTCTTATTATTCTGACATATTATTAACATAACATTCCTTTGATACTTCTGAGACGTCAAAGGTTGTCTCTACGTATTTTGCTTGTACTTAATGTTTTCCGATTATACTAGAAATCTTCGAGTATAATCATTAGAACTTGGTCTAATTGGATTTATTGGATTGTTTCATCAATGGTGTTGGATCAGAACTCCCTTTTGACTCTTCGCTGGTAATTCTACTATTATTAGTGAACAATAATTGAATAATTCCTTCATAGAGATCGAGGACATAATTTACATGGATATAGTAAGTCTCGCTTGGGCTGCTTTAATGGTAGTCTTTACATTTTCCCTTTCACTCGTAGTATGGGGAAGAAGTGGACTCTAGAAGTACTACTAATTGAGTTTAGGAATCAAACTGTATCAATTTTTTTTATAGATCGTTCTGCAAAGACTATTTTTTAATTTACTATTTCAATTTCAAAATTGAATTTGAAAATATTTTCATTTCGAAGTTATATGTATTGGATTCTAGTGGAGTAATGTATTCTATAAATAATATATGAACTCTTTCAAATAATATATGAACTCTTTCAATCAAACAAAGATTTCAATTATTCCTATGTTCCTATTTCGAAAGTAAAAGTACTCCAAATGGTATGAAATCTTTTTCAATCGAATTCTTCATAAATCTTCTTATAGTGACAATGAGTAAGAACGAAACCTTTTATTACTATATACTTTACTTTTTCTTTGTTATTTTTTTCCTTCTTTTTCTTTCCTCTTCAAAGAGAAAAGAAAATAGTTCTGTACGTCGATACACTTTTTTACGGAAAACAACATAGACTTTACGAAAAACAACATAGACGTAGCGGTTGTCCAAGGAGATACTACACATAAGAAAATATTGTCTTTGGGCAAGTCACATATTGCGCACTTATCATTTGTGTTTTATTATTTTAAATATTTTATTTAAAATATTATTTATGCTGGTCTCTTTTTTGATTTCATATCATGGTTGAAAGGTTAAAATCGGTGAGGTTTATTAATCCTTTTCGAAATCCGAAGAGGTTCCCATGGAACCTCTGGATCCTTTGTCAACTGGTCAATTAATTACTTCTTTGTTGGAATGCTAACAAGAAGATTACTTGATTTTCTTTTATTATACCCATATCTACTTTTCTTTCATTGATTTGATTCTTTCTTTCTTTCAATGTATATCGAAATTCATATTAAATTAAAAAAGATAAGAAATCTAGGAATTAGAATCATAAGAGTAAGAGTGGTCTTTCGATTATTTCAAATTGATTGGAATCAACACAAATCAAATAGAAATGGATGAAGCAAAGAAATAGAATTGGGACATGGCACTATGTACATTATATATGGAATTGATATCTATATATGAAGATAATAATGTCATTGATATATATTATATTAAATTAACCTGTATCGTCATACAGCAAACTTTATAAAGTAAATAACAATACTAGTATTGTATGGTAGAAAAATATTTTTCTACCATACTATCTAGTATCTCATCGAATACTGCTCTCATAGAATACTGCTGATTCTAGTTCGATCATTTCATTTAAAACGTGAAATTTGAATCCTTTTATCTTATTTCTTCTCTTTAATCAGTGATAAGAACTAAAGAGTCACAAGTTTAATTCAAATTAATCACTTTGACTTACTGTTTTTACGTATATTATAAGTAAAAAAGCAGTAGGAATTAGAATGAACAGTGCAGTAGCAATAAATGCGAGAATATTTACTTCCATAATTTCATCCTTTCATTTTTCTTTAATTCGCAATAACTCGGGATTTAATCCCATAGAGATGATAAATCTTTTGTCTGTAAATTCAATGGGATGAATTACATCGAGATATAATCGAATCGGATCAATATCATGAATAACAATATCTGACAAATTGATTCATCGTCAAGAATTGAATAGTATAACATAGGAAGATCCTTTATCCATACCGAATTCCAAAGTCAATTTTGATACAATCAAAAATCCATTTACTTCTTTACTTTATTTTTTATTTCTATTTTCTATTTTTCATTCTTTTATATTTTTATAATATAAAAATTAGCGCCCTCCTTGTACAATCATTTGATGAAGTATCATCTAACCACTTTTCCACTTACCATTGGTTACAAACAATAGAAGAAATTCAAAAAAATAACAAAGAAAAGAGATTCCTGTTAGCAATGAAATTCTACTGTTTGTACTCCCTTTCACAGAACAGAAATATGGAAGGATGAATTGATGTATTTTTTTATTGGATATTGGATTTGGATCCATCGGGACTGACGGGGCTCGAACCCGCAGCTTCCGCCTTGACAGGGCGGTGCTCTGACCAATTGAACTACAATCCCAAGGAAATAACATAATAAAATTAAGGTGTACAGTATACATATTCTTATGATTT